CCATAAAGTCAATGGGCTGGTTTGATGATTGATTGGTATAGATTCTTCTCGGTTGCACCCATAGGGAAAAAGTACATTGCCAGAAATTGACAAAATAATATTTCAATTTAGTCATCAGAAGAAATGTACCCCTTGAAGCCAGAATCCATTTTCCTTGATACCTAACATAATGCAGAAAAGGATCTTTGAAGAACCAAAGTATAACCCGAAAATGCTTAGTAAATACTTTTACAAAATGTTCTGATTTTCGGTAGAAATAGACTCGTGCAAGAAAGGCTCCGTAAGATGTTGATCGTAAATGAGAGGATTGGTTCCGGAGAAAAACGAAGATGGATTCGCATTCCCACACATAGGAATTATATAAGAACAAAAAGAATCTTTTATTCTGATTTATTGAAACAGATCTCGTTAGAGTAATAACACTATTACAATACTCATAAAAGAAGAATCTCAATAAATGTAAACAGGAAGTATCTTTTACCCAGTAACGAATAGTTTGAATCAAGATTTCCAAATGGATGGGGTGAGGTATCAATATATCTAACACATAATTTAAACGCGAAAATTTGTCCTCTAAAAAGGGAAATATTGAATGAATTGATCGTAAATTTTTATATTTTTTTAGTTCTTTTCCTTCTAGGGAAGAGATTAAGCGGATAGAAAATGGAATTTCCGCAATAGCAGCAAATCCCTCCGAGATCCGTTGAGAATACAAATTTTTCTTGGGCACAAAAAATTCATTTTTGTTCGAATCATTAACAGAAAGAATCAAATGATTCTGTTGATACATTCGAATAACTAAACGTTTTACAACCAGTAAACTGTATTTTGTGTCATAACCCCTATTTTTTTTTGACAACAAAAGGGACCTATTCAAATCTAAATCCTGATCATGTACAAGTGCATAAATATATTCCTGAAAGATAAGGGGATATAAAAAGTATTGCCAAGATCTCTCCAGTTCTAAATATCCTCGGAATTCCTCCATTTTAAATGAGATCGGAAACAAAAAGAAAGGTAGAGGTTTTCAGGGGTTATAAAATGATACATAGTGCGATACAGTCAAAACAAGGTATTCTAGTACAAAATAATAGATAGATACCTCGGAGACAGGTAAACTCATCAACGGACTCTCTAACTTTTTTCCATCTAATTGGTTTCTGTCTTTATAGTTATAGGCTAAGAAGATGGTTAGAAATCCTTTATTTTTTCAACCCAATCGCTCTTTTGATTTTGGAAAAAAAGTATCCTTATCAATATACTGTTTCTTCTACACATTCATCTCCATTTTTTTTGTAATCGAATGGAAAATGGCTAATAGTTAGGATTCACTAAAGATCTGTAATCCATTCCTGGAAAAGCCTTTCCCGCATCAGTCACTAATCTATTTTTAACGTTTAATTAGGGCGGTTAATCGTTCCAATTAAGAACATAAGCTCGTTGCTTTTTTCCCTCTAATTAGAGCCATAAGGCTCGATCCATGTATTCAATCGACCCAATTTTGAATTAATTTCGTTTCGTTCTAAAAATTCAACCAAAGTTTTTGTACCGATCTAATAATAACGAAATTTTTGCATAATTCTCCATTGATACGACATGCTCTTTTTTCCATTCATTCCTTTCAGGATCAGTCGTGGTCTTACAAATTCTACCGATGGTGTGGACGAATCCCTTACTTCATCCAAATGTGTAAAAGACCCTAGCCGCACTTAAAAGCCGAGTACTCTACCGTTGAGTTAGCAACCCAAAGAGAGTATAGTATGTAGATACAATCGAGATCAAAATAAAGAAATTAGACAAGACAACCAAAGCATTGAATTAGCAAAAAATATAAAAAACGAAAGTAAGTTTTATAGTCTAATAAAAAGAAAATCAACTGACAATACAAGAAATTTTCAAATAAAAAAATGATAGAGCACTTCTTAGATATTCTCATTCATTACATTATATAGATTTTTTTTCATTTTTTTAGAACTTTGAATAAAGTAAAAAACAAAAATTGTGTTTTGTATGTAGGACAAATAGAAAAAAACTGGACCCATTTACACTTGAATTATATTTGTTCACTACACTCTTGTCAATATGTCTGTTAAAAAAAAAAAAGAAATAATATAAATTTCATTGAAAATGTAAGATAATAAAAGAATCAATTGAACAAATAAAAAAAGAACTTTTGTTGGATTGGCACTATCTAAATAAGGTACATGCTTAGAAAGGAATGTCGATAGAAATAAAAAATAAGTCGAAAAAAGATCAATAACTATACGTCAAATCATTCATTCTTTTTTGAGTAATGTCGGAATTGTCTATTGCTAGATCCAATTCCTACAGTTAGTGACTTGGTCAATATAACTTTCTTCGTTTGTTCACTTGATCTTTTTTCTAGACATATAAATATAGAGCAAAAAAAGATGTGAATAATAAAGAAAGGATTATATCAAATAAAAATAAAGAAAGGATTATATCAAAAAAAGAAAGTATCAAACCATATACGACTCGCTCAAGTCTCTTTCTTGTTGTATTTCATTAAGTGAATTTAATTTCATTAGGACGAAGTTCTTTAAAAACCGCTGCCTTCTTTAAAATATCATAAACAGTTCCGGTAGGTTGAGCACCCCTTTCAAGAAAATAGAGAATAGCGGGAACGTTTAAATAAGTTTGATTCTTTATCGGATCATAAAAACCAACTTTCCGAAGATCTCTTCCTTCTCGTCGGGATCGCGCATCAATTGCAACAATTCGATAGACGGCTCATTGGGATAGATTATATGAATAATACCCCCCTAGAAACGTATAAGAAGTTTTCTCCTCGTACGGCTCAAGAAAAATGATTTTTGATTCTTCTTTTTTTTCAAGTTGTGTAGATATAAAATTAGAATGGCAAATAGATCCATAAAATCATCAAATTAATTAGACTAAGAATTAAGTACCCTTTTGCTCTTATTCTTCTTTCCGTAAAAAACCATTTGCACTCATAACTCAAGTTGAATAACTCTCAAATAGCTCAAAAGAAACATTTCATATATTGAGTGGTCTCTAAACCCCTTTTTGTCTGGCTTATTTAACCTCTATTTGAATTCTGCATTCTAATCCAGTTGTTGATACAATTGAGAATGAAAAGGGCCTTTCCTTGTTTCGGAATCTCTTTGCTTTGAATCGTTAGGTTTATACATTACTTCGTTGATCTTTAATCCTTTCAAAATGGCAGCAACATACCCTTTTTGTGATTGTTTATCAAAGAAAAGAATCATACAAACGCTTGATTCTCTCACGATATACTTTTTCTCGAAAAGGGTTTATCGATTCCAACAAAAATTCCCTTTTGATTGGAAACTTGGTGGAATTGGATCCTTTCGATTTCTCTGTCAAAAATATACTTACGAAGTTGTTCTAATTTATTGATTCACACTAACCCTGGATTCTTGCTCTTAAGAAATGAATCAAGACTTTCTACTCGAGCTCCACCACGAATTAACTATAACCCACGCTTTTCGGGGGTTATAGTCTAACGGAACAGGAGGTGTCGAGCCAAGAGCACCTTTTTCTATATAAAATGGTGGATATAAAAATCCACACTAGATCATCTCCTTCAAGTCGCACGTTGCTTTCTACCACATCGTTTCAAACGAAGTTTTACCATAACATTCCTCAAATTTTGAACCGGTATAAAAGTGATTCAATTATGGAATCATGAATAGTCATTGGTTTAGTCGGTACATAGAAATCTATACTTTCTTATATATTAAAAAAATATTTAAACAAAGATTCCATTATTTTATTTACATTTAATTTAATACATTAAATAATATACGCAATACGTAATACGTATAGAATTGAATTAATAGATTTTTATATAGCTCTTTTTTTTATAATACTAGGAGTATAGGGTTTGAAATAGAAATTCGAAATAGAAAGTTATATTATAGTTATATATAAATATAAGCTAAGTAAGTGCATAAATGTAAAAAAGATTCCTAATTCAGCATCATGAGTGTATTGGGATTTTTTTCATTTACAATAAAAGACAAAAATAAATCCATTTTTCTCGAACTAAGCCATTAATGATTTATTTCAATAAAAGCGATAGCTATATCGAAATTCTAACTTGGAAAAACAAATATGATGATTTTTTTTCACAAAAACCGTCAACCCTTCTTACTGAGATCAAAGGTTATGTTATATAGATAAGATCGATAAGATAGGAATATTTCCTCATTTTATACGTTACGTATTTCTTTTCGGGTTCAATTCATTTTCTATTAAGGCGAATAGAGTGTCTGAATCACCCTTACTTTCAACCATTACATAAATTTATACTTATTCATTCGTTATTTTATAACGAGCAAAATACGAAATACCTAAAAATTGAGTTTCAAAATACACATGTTACGTATGTATTTTGATAATTAGATTCTAAATGAGATTCGGGTAGATATTCAAATTGACACCTTTTGTTGTTGATTAACTCCTATCTACTTCCCCCAATCCCGTCGGGAGTTATAACCCCCCCGAAAAGAAGTACCCTTTGTTTACAATATCATAAACTTTCTAGGTCTAGGTACAAAACGAAACAGACCTAAATGAAATATTTGTTCTTCCTAGTTATTTTACCTCAACATGGTTCGCATAGGAACTTTAAACAATCCTACTGCATCTTTGAGAATATCAATAGTTTATAAAATTTAGATAGAAATACACACACGACATAAGGAATTCAACTCCTTACATATAAATAAAGAGGTATATGTCCGTCCGTCTAACCCCCTTTCATTTTTAAAGCAAAAAATCGAATCTATTATCCTATCTTGCCTGCATTAGATCACAATTAAATTTAGTTATATCTGTGTGGGTTTTGAACTCAATTCCATTTGTAAAAAAGACAGAATGCGGATGCTCTGGGACGGAAGGATTCGAACCTCCGAATAGCGGGACCAAAACCCGTTGCCTTACCACTTGGCCACGCCCCACTTAGATTTCAAATCTAGAATAATATTCTTATT